GCTAACGTAGCTTAACTAAAGCATAACACTGAAGATGTTAAGACGGACCCTAGAAAGGTCCCGCAAGCACAAAGGTTTGGTCCTGACTTTACTGTCAACTTTAGCTAAATTTACACATGCAAGTATCCGCACCCCCGTGAGAATGCCCCAACAGTCTCCTGCCCGGAGACAAGGAGCTGGTATCAGGCACGGCTCTGCCAAGCCCACGACACCTTGCTAAGCCACACCCTCAAGGGAATTCAGCAGTGATATACATTAAGCCATAAGTGAAAACTTGACTTAGTTAAAGCTAAGAGGGCCGGTAAAACTCGTGCCAGCCACCGCGGTTATACGAGCGACCCAAGTTGAGAGACAACGGCGTAAAGAGTGGTTAAGATACTAATAAACTAAAGCCGAACGCCCTCAAGACTGTTATACGTTTTTGAAGGTAAGAAGTTCTACCACGAAAGTGGCTTTACTAACCCTGACCCCACGAAAGCTGAGAAACAAACTGGGATTAGATACCCCACTATGCCCAGCCATAAACTTTGATGGCCGTTTACATAGCCATCCGCCTGGGAACTACGAGCACGAGCTTAAAACCCAAAGGACTTGGCGGTGCTTAAGATCCACCTAGAGGAGCCTGTTCTAGAACCGATAACCCCCGTTAAACCTCACCCTCCCTTGTTTTTACCGCCTATATACCGCCGTCGTCAGCTTACCCTGTGAAGGGCTAATAGTAAGCAGAATTAGTAGAACCCAAAACGCCAGGTCGAGGTGTAGCATATGAGAGGGGAAGAAATGGGCTACATTCCCTAACACAGGGAATACGAACAATACATTGAAATGTGTATTAGAAGGAGGATTTAGCAGTAAGCGGAAAATAGAGAGTTCCGCTGAAACTGGCCCTGAAGCGCGCACACACCGCCCGTCACTCTCCCCGAGCCACCAGACTTAAATAACTAATCACCTAAACAGGCGAAGGGGAGGCAAGTCGTAACATGGTAAGTGTACCGGAAGGTGCACTTGGAAAAATCAGAGTATAGCTAAAATAGAATAGCGCCTCCCTTACACTGAGAAGTCACCCGTGCAAATCGGATTACCCTGATGCTCAACAGCTAGCCCACCCTAACAAAAACGACAAATCCCTATAAATAAACCCAAAACCACTAAAACAAAGGAAACAAACCATTTAACCCCCTAAGTACGGGAGACGGAAAAGGAACAACGGAGCAATAGAAAAAGTACCGCAAGGGAACGCTGAAAGAGGAATGAAAAAACCCAGTAAAGCCAAAAAAAGCAGAGATGACCACTCGTACCTTTTGCATCATGATTTAGCCAGTCCCCCTCAAGCAAAGCGCATTTTAGTTTGATACCCCGAACCTAGGTGAGCTACTCCAAGACAGCCTAACAAATAGGGCAACCCCGTCTCTGTGGCAAAAGAGTGGGAAGAGCTTTGAGTAGAGGTGACAGACCTACCGAGCCTAGTTATAGCTGGTTGCCTGGGAATTGAATAGAAGTTCAGCCCCTCGAATTCTTCCCTTAAATATGCCCACTGCTAACGTAAGACTAAAAGAAATCAAGGGAGTTAGTTAAAGGGGGTACAGCCCCTTTAAAACAAGACACAACTTTTACAGCAGGCTAAAGATCATAATACTTTAAAGGGTGAATGTCCTGGTAGGCCTAAAAGCAGCCATCCTTGAAGAAAGCGTTAAAGCTCAAACATAAACTACACCCAATAATCCTGATAATAACATCTTAAGCCACTATTACTACCAGGCTATCCCATGCAAACATGGGAGTAACCATGCTAATATGAGTAATAAGAGAGGCTTACCCTCTCTCCTAGCACACATGTATCTCGGAACGAACCCCTCACCGAACCTTAAACGGCCCCAAACAAAGAGGGCAATGAATACTAAAAAGATTACCAGAAAATCATTCAATGCTTTACCGTTAACCCCACACTGGTGTGCCTCTAAGGAAAGACTAAAAGAAAAAGAAGGAACTCGGCAAACACCTAAAGCCTCGCCTGTTTACCAAAAACATCGCCTCTTGAGTATAAATAATAAGAGGTCCCGCCTGCCCTGTGACCATGAGTTTAACGGCCGCGGTATTTTGACCGTGCAAAGGTAGCGCAATCACTTGTCTTTTAAATGAAGACCTGTATGAATGGCACAACGAGGGCTTAACTGTCTCCTTTTTCCAGTCAATGAAATTGATCTTCCCGTGCAGAAGCGGGGATATAAACATTAGACGAGAAGACCCTATGGAGCTTTAGACACCAGGACAGCCCATGTCAAACACCCCTTATTTAAAGGATTGAACTAATTGGACCCTGCCCTAATGTCTTTGGTTGGGGCGACCACGGGGAAACACAAAACCCCCATGTGGACCAGGAATACTTTTCCTACAACTAAGAGTTACAGCTCTAATTAACAGAACTTCTGACCAGTAACGATCCGGCAATGCTGATCAACGGACCGAGTTACCCTAGGGATAACAGCGCAATCCCCTCTTAGAGCCCATATCGACGAGGGGGTTTACGACCTCGATGTTGGATCAGGACATCCTAATGGTGCAACCGCTATTAAGGGTTCGTTTGTTCAACGATTAAAGTCCTACGTGATCTGAGTTCAGACCGGAGTAATCCAGGTCAGTTTCTATCTATGATAATGATCTTTTCTAGTACGAAAGGACCGAAAAGAAGGGGCCTATACTCTCAGCAAGCCTCACCCCCACCTAATGAAAACAACTAAAATAGGCAAAAGGGCATATCCCCATGTCTAAGATAACGACATGTTAAGGTGGCAGAGCCCGGATATTGCAAAAGACCTAAGCCCTTTCTACAGAGGTTCAAGTCCTCTCCTCAACTATGCTCTCCACACTTATTTCCTTTGTTTTTAACCCTCTTATCCTTATTGTCTTTATCCTTCTAGCTGTAGCACTTCTTACACTAGTTGAACGAAAAGTTCTGGGATATATACAACTCCGTAAAGGACCTAACGTTGTTGGGCCCTACGGACTTCTTCAACCTATTGCTGATGGCTTGAAACTTTTCATGAAAGAACCCATTCGACCTTCAACCTCTTCCCCAATATTATTTCTACTAACCCCTATGTTAGCCCTCACTCTTGCCCTTACCCTCTGAACACCTATTCCTATGCCATTTCCAATTGCAGACCTCAATCTAGGAGTTTTATTTATTCTTGCTATCTCCAGCCTAGCAGTTTACTCAATCCTTGGCTCAGGCTGAGCTTCAAATTCAAAATACGCACTAATTGGAGCCCTACGAGCAGTGGCACAAACCATCTCTTACGAAGTAAGTCTCGGCCTTATTTTGTTAAACGCTATTATCTTTACTGGAGGGTTTACCCTCCAAACTTTTGCTGTGACCCAAGAAAGCATCTGACTAATCTTCCCCGCATGACCACTAGCAGCAATATGGTATATTTCAACACTAGCTGAAACAAACCGAGCTCCCTTTGACCTAACTGAAGGAGAATCCGAGCTAGTCTCTGGGTTTAATGTAGAATACGCTGGAGGCCCCTTCGCATTATTCTTTCTTGCAGAATACGCTAATATTTTATTAATAAACACACTTTCAGCTATTCTTTTTTTAGGGGCCTCCCTCTTTCACAATTCCCCTGAATTTACCTCTATTAATTTAATAACAAAAGCAGCCATACTGTCAGTTCTTTTCTTATGAGTCCGAGCCTCCTACCCCCGCTTTCGCTACGACCAACTCATACATTTAATTTGAAAAAACTTTCTCCCCCTGACACTAGCCCTGGTTATTTGACACTTAGCTCTCCCTATTGCACTCACTGGCCTTCCACCACAAATGTAAGTGCGGAGCTGTGCCTGAATTAAAGGGCCACTTTGATAGAGTGAACAATGAGGGTTAAAGCCCCTCCAACTCCTTAGAAAGAAGGGGTTCGAACCCTACCTTAAGAGATCAAAACTCTTAGTGCTTCCACTACACCACTTCCTAGTACAGTCAGCTAATTAAGCTTTCGGGCCCATACCCCAAACATGTTGGTTAAACTCCTTCCTTTACTAATGAACCCTTATATCTTAGCCACCTTACTATTCGGCTTAGGCTTAGGTACAACCATTACATTCGCGAGCTCTCACTGACTCCTTGCATGAATAGGCCTTGAAATTAATACCCTTGCTATTATTCCTCTCATAGCCCAACATCACCACCCCCGAGCAGTTGAAGCCACAACCAAATATTTCTTAACACAAGCTGCAGCAGCAGCAATAGTAATATTTGCTAGCACCACAAACGCCTGACTCACCGGTCAATGAGACATTCTACACACCTCACACCCCCTTCCTGTTACCATAATTACCCTCGCACTCGCCCTCAAAATTGGCCTCGCTCCTATACACGCTTGACTTCCAGAAGTCCTCCAAGGATTAGATCTTACCACTGGCCTGATTCTTTCAACTTGACAAAAACTTGCACCATTTGCTCTCTTACTACAAATTCAACCAACTAATTCCACAATACTAATTCTCCTCGGCTTAGCATCTACCCTTGTAGGAGGTTGAGGGGGACTAAACCAAACGCAACTCCGAAAAATTCTAGCCTACTCCTCAATCGCACACCTTGGCTGAATAACACTTATCCTTCAATTTTCCCCCTCCCTCACACTTTTAACGCTCCTAACCTACATTATTATAACATTTTCAACTTTTCTAGTTTTTAAACTAAATGATTCAACTAACATCAATATTCTCGCCTCCTCCTGGGCTAAAGCCCCAGCTCTTACTTCTCTCGCCCCCATTATTCTCCTGTCCCTAGGAGGCCTTCCCCCTTTAACTGGTTTCATGCCAAAATGAATAATTTTGCAAGAACTAACAACGCAAAACCTCGCCCCTGCCGCCACATTAGCAGCTCTCACTGCTCTCTTGAGCCTCTATTTCTATCTTCGCCTATCTTATGCAATAACCTTAACCATTTCACCTAACAATCTTAGTGGAACAACCCCCTGACGACTCCCCACCACCCAACAAACCCTTCCTCTCTCTATCACCACTACTGCAACAATTACCCTCCTTCCTCTCGCACCTGCCATTTTAGCCCTCCTTACCCTTTAAAGAACTTAGGATAACACTTAAACCAAGAGCCTTCAAAGCCCTAAACGGGAGTGAAAATCTCCCAGTCCTTGATAAAACTTGCAAGACATTAACTCACATCTTCTGCATGCAACACAGACACTTTAATTAAGCTAAAGCTTTATCTAGATAGGCAGGCCTCGATCCTACAAACTCTTAGTTAACAGCTAAGCGCTCAAACCAACGAGCATCCATCTACTTTCCCCGCCTGCCTTCAAAATGAAGGCGGGGAAAGCCCCGGCAGGGGTTAGCCTGCTTCTTCAGATTTGCAATCTAATATGTAAAACACCTCGGAGCTTGATAGAAAGAGGATTTTAACCTCTATATATGGAGCTACAATCCACCGCTTAACTCAGCCATCCTACCTGTGGCAATCACCCGTTGATTCTTCTCGACCAATCACAAAGACATCGGCACCCTCTATCTAGTATTTGGTGCTTGAGCCGGAATAGTAGGCACTGGCCTTAGCCTGCTAGTCCGAGCAGAACTAAGCCAACCCGGCGCCCTCCTCGGAGACGACCAAATTTACAATGTAATTGTAACCGCCCACGCCTTCGTAATAATTTTCTTTATAGTAATACCAGTAATAATCGGAGGTTTCGGGAACTGACTTGTTCCACTGATAATTGGTGCCCCCGATATGGCTTTTCCCCGAATAAACAACATGAGCTTTTGACTCCTCCCCCCATCATTCCTACTCCTTTTGGCATCTTCCGGAGTAGAAGCTGGCGCTGGAACCGGATGAACTGTCTATCCCCCTCTTTCTGGTAATCTCGCCCATGCAGGCGCTTCCGTAGACTTAACTATCTTCTCCCTTCATCTTGCAGGAATTTCCTCAATTTTAGGCGCAATCAATTTTATTACAACTATTTTTAATATAAAACCCCCTACTGTCTCACAATATCAAATACCTCTTTTTGTTTGAGCCGTATTAATTACAGCTGTCCTTCTTCTTCTTTCCCTACCAGTACTTGCCGCTGGTATTACCATGCTTCTAACTGACCGAAACCTAAATACTTCCTTCTTTGATCCTGCAGGCGGCGGAGACCCTATTCTTTACCAACACTTATTCTGATTCTTTGGGCATCCTGAAGTGTATATTCTTATTTTACCAGGATTCGGAATAATTTCACATATTGTAGCTTACTACTCAGGGAAAAAAGAACCTTTTGGCTACATAGGTATGGTTTGAGCAATAATAGCCATCGGTCTCCTAGGCTTTATTGTTTGAGCTCACCACATGTTCACAGTTGGGATAGATGTAGACACTCGAGCATATTTTACATCCGCAACTATAATTATTGCGATTCCAACTGGCGTAAAAGTCTTTAGTTGACTTGCTACCCTCCACGGAGGCGCAATTAAATGAGAAACCCCACTTCTTTGAGCCCTCGGCTTCATCTTCCTATTTACTGTAGGAGGCTTAACTGGAATTATCTTAGCCAATTCCTCCTTAGACATTATTCTTCACGACACATACTATGTAGTAGCCCATTTCCACTATGTTCTGTCAATAGGTGCTGTATTCGCCATCGTTGGTGGATTCGTCCATTGATTCCCATTATTCTCAGGATTTACTCTTCATGACACATGATCAAAAATTCACTTTGGGGTGATATTTGCAGGGGTAAACCTTACATTCTTCCCTCAACACTTCCTAGGATTAGCAGGCATACCTCGCCGATACTCCGACTACCCAGATGCCTACACCCTGTGAAACACTCTTTCCTCAATTGGCTCCCTCATCTCCCTCGTGGCTGTAGTAATATTTCTCTTTATTATTTGAGAAGCTTTCACCGCCAAACGTGAAGTTATATCAGTAGACCTGGCTGCAACAAATATTGAGTGACTGCATGGATGCCCTCCCCCCTACCACACCTTTGAGGAACCAGCCTTCGTTCAGATTCAAGAACCCTGACTGGAGTACGTGCAATTTGAAGCAATTCCCGCTAAAGCCAGCTAACGAGAAAGGGAGGAATTGAACCCCCGTACATTGGTTTCAAGCCAACCACATAGCCTCTCTGTCACTTTCTTTATGAGACACTAGTAAAATAGCTATTACACTGCCTTGTCAAGGCAGTATTGTGGGTTGAACCCCCGCGTATCTTGTCTTATTCAATGGCCCATCCCTCTCAACTAGGATTTCAAGATGCAGCTTCACCCGTAATAGAGGAACTCCTCCACTTCCACGACCATGCTTTAATAATTGTATTCCTAATTAGTACCCTTGTGCTTTACATTATTGTGGCTATGGTAACTACCACACTTACCAATAAATTTATTCTTGACTCTCAAGAGATTGAAATTATCTGAACGCTTCTGCCAGCTATTATTCTCATTCTCATTGCTCTTCCCTCACTCCGAATTCTTTACCTTATAGACGAAATTAATGACCCCCACCTCACGATTAAGGCTGTAGGACATCAGTGGTATTGAAGTTATGAATACACAGACTACGTAGACCTTGGTTTCGATTCATACATGATTCCTACGCAAGACTTAACCCCCGGCCAGTTTCGGCTCCTTGAAGCTGACCATCGAATGGTAATTCCAGTTGAATCCCCCATCCGTGTGCTCGTCTCTGCTGAAGACGTTCTTCACTCTTGGGCTATCCCCTCTCTTGGCGTAAAAATGGACGCAATCCCTGGCCGCCTAAATCAAACATCCTTTATCGTCTCCCGACCTGGGGTTTACTACGGGCAATGCTCGGAGATCTGTGGGGCCAATCATAGTTTCATGCCTATTGTAGTAGAAGCCGTCCCCCTAGAACACTTTGAAATCTGATCATCTCTAATAATTGAAGACGCCTCGCTAAGAAGCTAAATAGGGACTAGCGTTAGCCTTTTAAGCTAAAGACTGGTGGCCCCCAACCACCCCTAGCGAAATGCCACAACTCAATCCCTCCCCTTGGTTTGTCATTTTAATCTTTTCCTGACTAATTTTTTCTGCCATTATTCCCCCAAAAATCTTAGCACATATTTTTTCTAATGAACCCTCCTCCAAAAGTGCAAAAAAATCCGGAATAAACCCCTGAAGCTGACCATGACATTAAGCTTTTTCGACCAATTTATGAGCCCCACATACCTTGGGATTCCCTTAATGGCTCTCGCCCTAAGCCTTCCGTGAATTCTTTACCCTAAACCCACCCCTCGATGACTTAACAATCGCTTATTAACCCTTCAAGGCTGATTTATTAATCGTTTTACTCAACAAATATTTATACCTATCAACTTAGGGGGACACAAATGGGCCACCCTTTTAACCTCCCTAATACTTTTTCTAATCACCCTAAATATGCTTGGCCTCCTCCCCTATACCTTCACACCCACCACGCAACTTTCCCTTAACATAGCTTTTGCTGTACCCTTATGACTCGCTACCGTTATTATTGGTATACGAAACCAACCATCACATGCCCTAGGACACCTTCTCCCCGAAGGGACCCCCACACTCCTTATCCCCGTTTTAATTATTATCGAAACAATTAGCCTCTTTATCCGACCCCTTGCCCTCGGCGTTCGACTCACAGCTAATCTAACAGCCGGACACCTTTTAATTCAACTAATTGCTACCGCCGCCTTTGTCTTAGCCCCTATAATACCAACTGTTGCCATCTTAACAGCTACCGTCCTCCTCCTATTGACACTTTTAGAAATTGCAGTAGCAATAATTCAAGCTTATGTCTTCGTCCTTCTATTAAGCCTCTACCTACAAGAAAACGTCTAATGGCCCATCAAGCACACGCATACCACATAGTAGATCCTAGCCCCTGACCACTTACAGGCGCAATTGCCGCACTTCTCATGACTTCCGGTCTAGCAGTTTGGATACACTTTCATTCCACAATTCTGATAACCCTGGGCCTAGCCCTCCTTCTACTAACTATAATTCAATGATGACGGGACATTATCCGGGAAGGGACCTTCCAGGGCCACCACACACCCCCTGTACAAAAAGGCCTTCGTTTCGGCATAGTTCTTTTCATCACCTCTGAAGTTTTCTTCTTCCTCGGATTTTTCTGAGCTTTCTATCACGCCAGCCTAGCCCCCACCCCTGAATTAGGTGGCTGCTGACCTCCGACAGGCATTTTTGCTCTGGACCCCTTTGAAGTACCCCTTCTAAATACGGCGGTCCTACTTGCCTCTGGAGTCACAGTGACTTGAGCACACCACAGCATTATAGAAGGAGAACGAAAACAAGCAATTCAATCACTAGCTTTAACTATTCTACTGGGCTTCTACTTTACATTCCTTCAAGCCATAGAATATTATGAAGCACCCTTTACTATCGCAGACGGTGTTTACGGGGCAACTTTTTTCGTGGCTACTGGCTTTCATGGCCTACATGTTATTATCGGCTCCTCTTTTCTTGCTATCTGCCTACTACGACAAACCCAATACCATTTTACAGCTGAACACCACTTCGGATTTGAAGCAGCAGCTTGATACTGACATTTTGTAGATGTCGTCTGACTATTCTTATATGTTTCCATCTACTGATGAGGTTCATAGTCTTTCTAGTATAAATTAGAACAAGTGACTTCCAATCACTCAGTCTTGGTTAAACTCCAAGGAAAGATAATGAATTTAATTACTACGGTAATTATTATTTCTCTCGCACTAACAACCATTCTGGCCATCGTCTCATTTTGACTTCCTCAAATAACACCAGACCATGAAAAGCTTTCCCCCTACGAATGCGGCTTTGACCCCCTGGGATCAGCCCGCCTTCCCTTCTCCCTCCGATTTTTTCTTGTTGCAATCCTATTTCTCCTCTTTGACTTAGAAATTGCACTTCTTCTCCCACTCCCTTGGGGAGACCAACTAGCCTCACCCTTAACAACCTTTTCGTGGGCCTTCTCCATCTTACTCCTTCTGACCCTTGGCCTAATATACGAATGAATACAAGGCGGGCTTGAATGAGCTGAATAGACATTTAGTTTAATCAAAACCTTTGATTTCGGCTCAAAAACTTATGGTTAAAGTCCATAACTGTCTAATGACCCCTACTCACTTTGCCTTCTCATCGACCTTTATACTTGGCCTAGCAGGACTAGCATTTCATCGAACTCACCTCCTGTCAGCTCTTCTATGCTTGGAAGGAATAATACTATCTTTATTTATTGCCCTCTCCTTATGAACCTTACAACTAGACTCCACCAGCTTTTCAGCTGCCCCAATACTTTTATTAGCCTTCTCAGCTTGTGAAGCAAGCGCCGGATTGGCCTTGCTAGTTGCCACTGCCCGCACCCATGGCACTGACCGCTTACAAAGCCTAAACCTTCTACAATGCTAAAAGTCCTCATTCCAACCATTATGCTGATCCCAGTTGCTTGGGCTTCTACCCCCAAACAACTTTGATCCACAACCTTGGCCTATAGCCTAATTATTGCCCTCCTTAGCCTAAGCTGGCTGAAGGCCCCAACAGAAACAGGTTGGTCTTCCTTAAACCTTTACATAGCCACAGATCCTTTGTCAACACCATTGCTGGCCCTTACCTGCTGGTTATTACCCTTAATAATTCTTGCAAGCCAGAACCACACATCGACAGAACCCTTAAACCGCCAACGAATATATATTTCCCTTCTTACATCTCTTCAGATCTTTCTTATTCTGGCCTTCAGCGCCACGGAGGTTCTAATATTTTATGTAATGTTCGAAGCTACCCTCATTCCCACCCTTGTAATTATTACTCGTTGAGGTAACCAAACAGAACGCCTAAATGCAGGCACCTATTTTTTATTTTACACCCTTGCTGGCTCCCTCCCCCTCCTAGTCGCCCTTCTCCTCCTCCAAAATAGTACAGGAACACTCTCCCTACTTACCCTTCAATATGCCGCCCCCATACAAATAACCTCTTACGCAGATAAACTCTGATGAGCAGGCTGCTTACTAGCATTTCTAGTAAAAATACCACTTTATGGAGCCCACCTATGATTACCTAAAGCCCACGTTGAAGCACCTATTGCCGGATCCATAATCCTTGCAGCAGTTTTACTAAAACTAGGGGGGTACGGTATAATACGAATAATAATTATGTTAGAACCCTTAACTAAGGAGTTAAGCTACCCTTTCATTGTCTTTGCCCTCTGAGGCGTAATTATAACAGGCTCTATTTGCCTCCGTCAAACAGACCTGAAATCTCTTATTGCTTACTCCTCTGTAAGCCATATAGGCCTAGTTGCTGCCGGAATCCTTATCCAAACCCCCTGAGGTTTCACCGGAGCTCTTATCCTTATGATCGCCCATGGTCTTACATCTTCCGCTCTTTTTTGTCTAGCAAACACTAACTATGAACGTACCCATAGCCGAACCATGATTCTAGCTCGAGGCCTTCAAATAGCCCTCCCCTTAATAACAGCCTGATGATTTATTGCTAGCCTTGCTAATCTAGCCCTACCTCCCCTCCCTAATCTAATAGGCGAAATTATAATTATTTCTTCCCTCTTCAACTGATCATGATGAACTCTAGCATTAACTGGCACCGGTACTCTAATCACCGCGGGTTATTCCCTCTATATATTTTTGATAACACAACGGGGACCCCTCCCAACCCACATTATTGCTCTTGACCCTACACACTCCCGAGAACATCTTCTGGTAGTCCTTCATCTTCTACCCCTGCTGCTTCTGGTTCTTAAGCCCGAGCTAGTCTGGGGGTGAACCGCTTGTAGGTATAGTTAAATAAAAATATTAGATTGTGATTCTAAAGACAGGGGTTAAACTCCCCTTACCCACCGAAAGAGGCTTGCTAGCAATGAAAACTGCTAATTTTCACTTTCCTGGTTGGACTCCAGGACTCACTCGATGTAAGCTCCTAAAGGATAACAGCTCATCCGTTGGTCTTAGGAACCAAAAACTCTTGGTGCAAATCCAAGTAGCAGCTATGCCTCATACACCAGTAATGATAGCATCATCCTTAGTTGTAATCTTTTTACTTCTAACGTACCCTATTTTAACCTCTTTATCCCCTACACCCCTACAAAGTGACTGAGCTCTGACTAAAGTAAAGACAGCAGTAAAATCAGCTTTTTTTGTTAGTCTTCTACCTCTCGCCCTATTCTTAAATGAAGGCGCTGAAATAATTATTACTAGCTGAAGTTGAATAAACACCCTCACCTTTGACATTAATATTAGCCTCAAATTTGACCTTTATTCTATTGTTTTTACCCCTATTGCACTCTACGTTACCTGGTCTATCCTAGAGTTTGCTTCATGGTATATACATTCAGACCCCTACATAAACCGTTTCTTTAAATACCTCCTAGTATTCCTTATCGCAATAATTATTCTCGTCACAGCAAACAATTTATTTCAACTATTCATCGGGTGAGAGGGCGTTGGTATTATATCTTTCCTCTTAATTGGTTGATGATACGGCCGAACAGACGCAAACACTGCAGCTCTACAAGCAGTCCTATATAATCGAGTGGGAGATATTGGCCTTATTTTTACAATAGCATGAGTCGCAACTAACCTTAACTCATGAGAAATACAACAAGTGTTTATTTCCACCCAAAACCTTGACCTTACATTTCCCCTCCTGGGCCTTATCCTGGCCGCCACTGGCAAATCGGCTCAATTTGGCCTTCATCCATGGCTACCTTCGGCTATGGAAGGTCCAACGCCGGTCTCTGCCCTACTACATTCTAGCACAATAGTTGTAGCGGGAATCTTCCTCCTTATTCGCATAAGCCCCATGATAGAAAATAACCAGACAGCTCTCACAACATGCCTCTGCTTAGGAGCTCTCACCACTTTATTTACTGCCACCTGTGCCCTTACCCAAAATGATATCAAAAAAATTGTTGCTTTCTCAACATCAAGCCAACTAGGCCTTATAATAGTAACCATCGGCCTCAATCAACCACAGCTTGCTTTCCTCCATATCTGCACCCACGCATTCTTTAAAGCAATGCTGTTCCTCTGCTCTGGCTCAATCATTCACAGCCTCAATGATGAGCAGGACATCCGAAAAATGGGCGGAATACATCACCTAACGCCTTTTACTTCCTCCTGCCTCACTATTGGAAGTCTGGCCCTTACTGGCACCCCCTTCTTGGCAGGCTTTTTTTCTAAAGACGCTATTATTGAAGCACTTAACACATCCTACCTGAACGCCTGAGCCCTTGTCCTTACCTTACTAGCTACCTCCTTCACTGCTATTTACAGCTTACGTGTAATCTTCTTCGTATCTATGGGGTTCCCTCGATTTAATTCACTTTCACCCATCAATGAGAACAACTCCGCCGTAATCAACCCCATCAAACGACTTGCCTGAGGAAGTATTATTGCTGGCCTCCTTATTACCTCCAACATTACCCCCTTAAAAACCCCTGTCATATCCATACCTTTCCTCATAAAAATAGCCGCCCTGATTGTAACCATCATAGGTGTTCTTATTGCCCTAGAACTAGCCCTACTGACAAGCAAACAACTGAAGACTACACCCGCACTTACCCCACACCACTTCTCAAATATGCTAGGTTTTTATCCTTCAATTATTCATCGACTAACTCCCAAACTCAGCTTGTTTCTAGGTCAAACAATTGCCAGTCAAATACTTGATCAAACCTGAATAGAAAAAGCGGGCCCTAAAGCAATTACCTCTTTAAATTCACCCCTTGTTACCATGACCAACGATATTCAGCAAGGAATAATCAAAACTTATCTCTCCCTCTTCTTCTTCACCTTTGCTTTCTCAGTACTCTTCTTTACATATTAGACAGCCCGCAGTGCCCCCCGACTTAACCCCCGAGTAAGTTCTAAAACTACAAACAAAGTCAGTAAAAGAACCCACGCACTTAGAACTAATAATCCTCCCCCCATAGAATATATTAAAGCAACTCCCCCCATATCACCTCGAAAAACAGTAAACTCGCTATATTCATCCGCAGATACTCAAGAGCCCTCATATCACCCCCCTAAAAAACCCCCTGCTGTCACAGCAGCAACCCCCAGATACACAAGCATCACACCAAGAACCGGTCAACTCCCCCAAGTTTCAGGGTAAGGCTCAGCAGCCAACGCTGCCGAATACGCAAACACTACTAGTATACCCCCCAAGTAAATAAGAAACAGCACCAAAGACAAAAATGAGCCCCCATGCCCGACTAAAACACCACACCCCATTCCCGCAACCATTACTAAGCCCAAAGCCGCAAAGTACGGGGAAGGATTAGAAGCAACTGCCGCTAACCCTAAAACTAAGCCAAACAAAAACAAAAATATAATATAAACCATAATTCCTGCCAGGACTTTAACCAGGGCTAATGGTTTGAAAAACCACCGTTGTTATTCAACTACAAGAACTATTAATGGCCAATCTTCGAAAGACACACCCCCTATTAAAAATCGCAAACAATTCATTAGTCGACTTACCATCCCCCGTAAACATCTCAGTATGATGAAATTTTGGTTCCCTTCTAGGCCTGTGTTTAATTGCCCAAATCCTAACAGGCTTATTCCTCGCTATACATTATACCTCTGACATTGCAACTGCCTTTTCTTCCGTGGCTCATATTTGTCGAGACGTAAACTACGGGTGACTAATTCGTAATATACACGCAAATGGTGCCTCATTCTTCTTTATTTGCATTTATATGCACATCGGACGCGGCCTATACTACGGCTCCTACCTTCAAAAAGAAACCTGGACTGTAGGTGTAGTTCTTCTACTTCTAGTGATAATAACCGCATTCGTAGGTTACGTTCTCCCCTGAGGTCAAATATCCTTCTGAGGTGCCACCGTCATCACAAACCTCCTTTCCGCCGTTCCTTACGTTGGAAATGCTCTAGTCCAATGGATTTGAGGAGGATTTTCAGTAGACAATGCTACCTTAACACGATTTTTTGCATTCCACTTTCTATTTCCCTTTGTTATTGCTGCTGCTTCCCTAGTACACCTTATTTTCCTCCACGAGACAGGGTCTAACAACCCCACAGGACTAAACTCCGATGCAGACAAAATTTCTTTTCACCCCTACTTCTCCTACAAAGACCTTCTTGGATTCGCAGTCCTGCTAATCTCCCTCGTTGCCCTCGCATTATTTTCCCCAAACCTTCTTGGAGACCCTGACAATTTTACACCTGCTAACCCCCTCGTTACTCCAGCACATATCAAACCTGAATGATATTTCCTATTTGCATATGCTATCCTACGATCAATCCCTAACAAGTTAGGAGGAGTCCTAGCCCTTCTCTTCTCCATTCTCATCCTAATCGTAGTCCCTATCCTCCATACATCTAAACAACGAGGCCTCACATTCCGTCCCATAACACAATTCTTATTTTGACTACTTATTGCAGACGTTGCCATCCTAACTTGAATTGGAGGAATGCCTGTTGAGCACCCTTTTGTTATTATTGGACAAATTGCATCCTTCCTTTACTTCTTCCTCTTCCTAATTTTAACCCCTACATTAGGCTGACTTGAAAATAAAATCCTTGAATGACAATGCATTAGTGGCTCAGTGTTTAAAGCGCCGGTCTTGTAAGCCGGACATCGAAGGTTAAAATCCTTCCTACTGCTTTCAAAGAAGAGGGATTTTAACCCCCATCCCTAACTCCCAAAGCTAGGATTCTAAACTAAACTATTCTTTGCCGAGCTCCGCCAGTTATCAATCAGCAGCTCACAAACGAATGTACATATAAGCATATATGTATAATCACCATGAAACGATATTAACCATTCTTGATTTGTACATAAACCTAAAACATGACTAAAAACGTTAAATTACTAATTTAACATTCTTAAACCAGTCAAACTAGAAGAAACTTAAGACCGAACCAATTAATTCATAAGTCAAGTTATACCAGGACTCAACCTTCAGTCAAGAACCAAATCTTAATGTAGTAAGAGCCTACCATCAGTTGATTTCTTAAGACTAACGGTTATTGAAGGTGAGGGACAATTATTGTGGGGGTCACACTTAGTGAATTATTCCTGGCATTTGGTTCCTACTTCAGGGCCATTAATTGATATTATTCCTCACACTTTCATCGACGCTGACATAAGTTAATGGTGGAATGCATACTCCTCGTTACCCACCATGCCGAGCATTCTTTCCATAGGACAGGGGGTTCTCTTTTCTTTTTTTCCTTTCCTCTTGCATTTCACAGTGCAAGCACAAAAAAACAACAAGGCTGAACATTTAATTTGAAATTGAATAAAATTTGTAACTATATAAAGTCATTTACAGATGAATTGCATAACTGATTTCAAGAGCATAAATCATGATTTTAACTCCTAAAATTTCCAAGTGTCCCCCTCTCGGCTTTTTCGCGTTAAAACCCCCCTACCCCCCTGAACTCCTGAGATCGCTATTACTCCTGAAAACCCCCCGGAAACAGGAAGATCTCGACTTGTTCATTTGTTACCTAAAACATGTTTATTTACATTATTATAATATTATACATT